AAGCAAAGAATACAAAGAATTAATATTCAAAAAAAAAATGAACAAAGAATTTCATTTTTTTTTATTTTGAAATAATTTGAATTTATATTAATATATATTAACTAATTTCTAGTTTTTAGAATTCAATTCTAATCTACTAATCTAATATTTATATATATATTCTTTTTTTTTCTATTTTTCTATAGAATTTCTATTTATTTATAGAAAAAAATTTCTAATCAAATTTCATAAAATTTCAAATAAACAAAGTGATAATCTAATTGATTAGAATAAAAAAAAAGAGAGTTCTTATTCGAACCGCCTCGTAATCTTTAACCAATTCTGCGCTTCAATATAATTCCCAGGAGTAAGCGCTATAGCCTGTTTCCAATATTCAGCGGCTTGGTCGAACCAAGCCTCCGCAATTTCAGAATCTCCCTGTCGAATGGCCTGTTCTCCACGGTCGGAATAGGCGGTCAATTCCTTCCCTTGGAACCGTACTTGAGAGTTTCCTAACTCATACGGCTCGGCAGTCAATTCTTTTGGTGTCTACCCTAGCCCTACCATATATCTAACTGAATGAGATTTCTCATAGATCTATTTGATTTTTCTCGGGTTAACGTTAAACAAAAAAGGTTAATTACATGAGTTTCAAACTTGACTTTTGATTCAATTAATAATCAGTTTTCTCTTTTCTCCTACCTTCAGAAAAAGAAAGCATAGGCATTTCGAAACTCTCATTAGAATTTTCTGAAAAGGTAACTATCTCGCTTTCATATTCTATATAAATTTCTATAGAATCCTTGAAAAAGACTTCTTCCTCATAAAAAAAAAGACTTACTCTCTTTGGGATCTGATGCTACACCGCTGCTCAATACCTTAGGGGATCGGCTCTATTACATAAGTCGATTCCTCATTTTTATCTCATATCATGACATAAATAAGCAGTTCTTATTGTATCGCCCAAAACCTTGTAAATTGATCTTTACGGTGCTTCCACTATCAATTAGATCTTTTCTTTTATCCATAGAATAAAATATTTAGGCATATATATTTTTTCATATTTCGAAGTTTCTTTCTTTGCTACAGCTGATAAAAATCGTTTTTTGGACGATGCAATATGTAGAAATCCTACTTTTTTTCTAGTATTTATTGTCGTATTTGCCCTTTCCTTTTATTTCTTTCTATAGTGGAGATAGTCGCACGTAATGACAGATCACAGCCATATTATTAAAAGCTTGTGGTAAGAACGGGTTTCGCTCTAGTGCCCGAAAATAATATTCTAAAGCTTTCGTATGTTCGCCGTTACTTGTGTGGATAAGGCCTATGTTATAGAGTATATAGCTTCGATCATAGGGATCAATTTCGAGTCGCATAGCTTCATAATAATTCTGTAACGCTTCTGCATAATTGCCTTCGGATTGAGCCGACATTCGTTACGGTCGTCATTCAATTAAAAGAATTCTCCGTTCCAAAACCGTACGTGAGATTTTCACCTCATACGGCTCCTCCTTTATGTGCATAATGAAAATAATCCAGAATCCATGGAATTAAAAGAAGGACGAAATATTGTCATTATGAACTGAGCGGGGCTAATGTTTTTACAAGAAATCTCTAGCTAACCCTCTTGCAAAAGATCCTTTCTTAACATCAAGCGTGCTGGTACTAGATAAAAATGTAAACTCCAACAATTTCTTTGTTCTCAACGCCCTTTAATTTCCAGGAATTAGTCACTTCAACAATCTTCGATGGTTATATGGGTATCCAAAGTACGAACGAGATGGATGTTTGTTGTCCCAACCATTTCTTTTAGTACCGATCCCGATAAAGAAAAGGAGTGCTTTATAACAAAGTTTTTGTTTTGTTGATTCCTAGGCGTAGTGCTCCTTCCTTTATGCCGCCTATTGATACTAGTGTAGTAGGATTGAACCGCGATACAGATCTATGATCTATAGGTCTAACCTTTCGCTCAATACTAGAATCAACAATTCAAGCATCTGAGGTTGCATTAATCGGGGATACACGACAGAAGGAATTGCTTTATTTTATAAACTTCACCTTCAACCAGCGTCGATTTTTTGATTTCAATAGTCTTTTTTTATATTCCGAATCATGTGTCTTTTTCCTAAGGCTGAGGGCGGTAAAGTCAAAATAATAATAATCAAATCACACCATCTCTGTAATAAGTAAATGCCTCTTTTTCTCCTGAAGTTGTCGGAATTATTCGTAATAAGATATTGGCTACGATTGAAAAGGTCTTATCAATAAAATTTCCATTTATTCGCGATCTAGGCATAGGTAAAAAGAATCCATTCTATAACTCTTTTCATTACCTCTCGTGAGAAAATGATCTCACAAACAAAGGAAATGTACAGTACGAAATAACATAAAAAAAAGTAGACCTATTCAAAAAAAAAAAAGGATATGACTTTCTACCTCAATTTTTTTTGTCGCTTTGACAGAAAAAAAAATCAAAGAAATTATTCTAATTTCGTCGAAGTTGAAGAATCAAAGAATTTATTCTACGGATTAGGATAGATTTGGAAAATTTGAAAAGCTTTGATTCAATTTAAATTATGATATGATCAAAATAGGAAAAAGAATCGAATAATTGTTCTATGATGAAAATGAAAATAGAATAACTGTCCTTTTTGTCTTTCGTACATAGCAAGTATACACTATCTAATAAAAAAAAAAAATCCCCGGGATGCTTGCTTTAGGAATTTGTAATAGATCCACGGGGTAAAAGGTTGGTTTGGTTGTTGAGAGATCTAAAACTATAAAAGAATTTTCTAATTTTTATAGAATAGAAATGGAATTGAAGTCTAACGAGAATTATGAGCTAAAGGTAATCATTATGTAGGAGAGATGGCCGAGTGGTTCAAGGCGTAGCATTGGAACTGCTATGTAGACTTTTGTTTACCGAGGGTTCGAATCCCTCTCTTTCCGTACCTTCACCTAATTCACCAATGTAACTAACCGCAATGTATCAAATACAAATAAGAACGGATACAAAAAAATAGTTAGACTTTTCTTTGATATAGATTCTTTTTTTTGATGTTGTTTGATATAGATTCTCTATTCCTAATTTATGTGATACAAAAAAGAAAATACTGTAAAAAGCAGACACAGAATGGAAATTTTCATAAAAGATATGATACATGAATAGGATAGAAATCCCCGAATTCAATCCTTTGCCTTCCTTTCCTTATTTACTTAACCTTAACTTAGGCAAAAGGGAGGGGTGCAAATTTGTAAAACCCCCCCTTTTTTTTTTATTTTAGTTAGGGTTAAATCTGACGAGAATAATATTCTACGACAAGCAATTCATTTATTTTCAAACCGACCCATTTCCTATCTATTATTTGATTGACTAATCCTTTATATTGTAATGTGTGAAGGGTCAAATGTTTTGGTAATTCCTTATGTTTGGATGAATCCAGATAATTTTGAATCAGAGCTCGAGATTTTTTTTCATCCTTCACTGAAATAATATCTCGGGGTTTGCAGCGATAATTTGGTATATCTATTATACGACCATTAACTAAAATATGTCTATGGTTAACTAATTGGCGGGCTTGAGGAATAGTCGAAGCCATGCCCAATCGAAAAAGGATGTTATCCAAACGCATTTCAAGTAATTGTAGCAAAACCGGACCGGTTGGCCCTTTTGCTTTTCCGGCAATATGAACGTATTTAAGTAATTGTCGCTCTGTAAGACCATAATGAAAACGCAATTTTTGTTTTTCTTTTAAACGAATAGAATATTGAGAGTTTTTCCGGGGGCGCCATTGATTTCTAAGTCTAAGATCGCTTCCGGCTCTAGGGTTTTTACTAGTTAGTCCTGGTAAAGCTCCCAGACGGCGTATTTTTTTGAAACGAGGTCCTCGATAACGTGACATAAAGACTCCTTATTTATTTTATAAATTTGATTGAAATTTCATAAATAAAAAAATTAAAACTGAACTAAATGAAGCGAAATCCCATGAAATGAAGTATTGTACTACAAACAAATAGGAATGAGATGAATTAGATCAATCTACATATTTTTTTTTATTGATTTTTTTGTTTGTATTTTTTGATTGTATAGATATACAATCAAAATCGATATACAATCAAAAAATACAAATCTATTTATTAGATAACTTCTATATATTGATATAGAAATAGAAAGTTAGAAATAGAAAATATAGATAATTTATATAGATAAATAAAACCAAAAGAAAACCCTTTCTTTTTTTTGTTCTTGATTTATTCTCCAAAGAAAAGATATAACTCCGCCATTCAGAATTGGAAGTTTCTAAGACATAATAAAGAGATTTTTGACCTTTGGAAAAAAAAAGATGAAGAAGCTCTTTCAATCTTCTTTGATTTCCAAAAATCTTATCAATCATGTAAAAAATAAAACAAATAGAAAAAGCCGGCTATCGGAATCGAACCGATGACCATCGCATTACAAATGCGATGCTCTAACCTCTGAGCTAAGCGGGCTTAAATAAAAGAAATTTTGCATACATGGGAATTAGGAAAACTCTTAGGATTTTATCTATTAACGATAACTTCTATTTTATTTAAATGTTAAATAACAATCAAATTGAATAATTTCAAATTGAATTTCTTTCGTTAGATTTAGTTTAGAGTTCTAAATCAAATCTATAAATAGAATCTACTAATTAGATTAGTAAGTGAGGATCCTTTTAGAGATTTTTTTAAATTTCTAATGCTCTAATTATTTTATATATTATAAGTCTAAATAATTAAAGTCTAAATACTAAATCTAAATGATTCAACTTTTTTTTAGACTTTAGACTAAATAATTAGAAATAGAAAATAATAAATAGAAATAAATGGAATAATTAGTTAGAACTAGAATACTATAAATGATAAAAATGCTAAATAAAATTTCTATTTTTAATTATGTTATGATATGGTTATATAGAGGGTCTTGCTCAAATGTGTCTAAGAAAAAAAGGGGGGGGGATAAAAATCAAAATGAAATGAAAGAGGCAACCAAAATAAAG